ACAACTTCCCAGCTTGCTGGGGGAAATGATAAGATAAGATATCTATATAAATAATAAAAATCATATATGTAAAGTTATAAATAGAATAACCTAGCACGAAGTGCGTATTGAAAGAGGATTAAAATAAAAAAGGAGTCCCCCCGAAATTTTCGGGGGCTACCGATATAATAGTAAGAAGTAAAAATTAAATAGGCCGCCCCGGAGGGGCGGGCTGAGGAAGTAATCCAAAAATTCTTAAATAACATTATCCACCTTGGTTCAATAAAAAAGGCCGCCCACGGAGAAAATAAACTAGCACGAAGTGCGGCACGAAGTGCATATTAAAATAGGATTAGGAAGTAACTAAATATATATTGCGCAGAATGCGCGAAAAGAAATGTAAAAATAACATTATCCGAAGGAGTAGTAATAAGGAATAATCAAACCTAAATAACTAAATATATACTGCGCAGAATGCGCGAAAATAATGCGTATATAAAAGTAACCCGTAGGGCATAATAAGAAGTAAAGTTTAAATAGAAGTAACTAAATTTACTAGCGCCGCAGGCAAAAAATAATTTTTAATAACATTATCCACCTTGGTGGAAAATTAATAGTGAAATAATAAATAGAAAATAAATCAGCACGAAGTGCGGCACGAAGTGCGTAGTGAAAGATCATTAAAATTAAAATTAAATTTGTAGTAAGAAGAGATATAAGAAAAGAATATAAATTTAGCCACCAAGGTGGCCAACTAAAATAAATTTTAAAGAAGGTAAATACCGGCCGGAGGCCCAAAAATCGTAGATTTTTATTATTATAATACATTTATAAATAAATTAAATAAACTATAATTAACTATAATGACCACCCACTGGGTGGCTATCGCATTAATTGATCTTATATTATAAGTTATATTATAAGATATATAAGTCAACCTGTTAATTTAAAATTTCTTCTTTATTTATTTCATATTAAAGTTTAATTTATAAAATATCCTTATAATTACTTATTTCTTTAATATTCCGCACCGGAGGTGCGGGCTAATTAACTTTTTTGTATTTTACCTTATTTATATAACTCATATACGAACATAATAAATATTATATATTTACTTACCTATGGTTAATTTAAGCAGTTATATATTTACATATCGGTAGCCCCCGAAAATTTCGGGGGGACTCCTTTTATATTTTTATAGATATCATATCCACCAGCAAAGCTGGTAGTATTTATATGTCACAAGAGCTTATACTATATATTCTTATTATCTTTATTTCCCGCCCCGGAGGGGCGGCATATTATATTTATATAGGTCTTTTATATCTATTTATTTAAAGACATTCTATTATATTACCTACCTTTGATATTTTATTTTTTTTACTTAATATATATATTTTATATAATACATATTTATCTTTACTATATCTGTTATTATTTATATCATATCTATCCCGCACCTTCGGTGCGGCTTTATTATTTATATAATATATCAAATACATTATCAAATATCTTATTTTTATATTCCCGCACCTTCGGTGCGGCTTATTTATTATATTTTATTATCAATATTTATGATATTTTATTATCTATCATATTAACCACTCCCCCGAAAATAGAAAATTCTATTTTCGGGGGGTCTATTATTTATTCTTATATATTACTTTCACCCCCCAGAAATTTTAAATTAACAGGTTGACTTATATATCTTATAATATAACTTATAATATAAGATCAATTAATGCGATAGCCACCCAGTGGGTGGTCATTATAGTTAATTATAGTTTATTTAATTTATTTATAAATGTATTATAATAATAAAAATCTACGATTTTTGGGCCTCCGGCCGGTATTTACCTTCTTTAAAATTTATTTTAGTTGGCCACCTTGGTGGCTAAATTTATATTCTTTTCTTATATCTCTTCTTACTACAAATTTAATTTTAATTTTAATGATCTTTCACTACGCACTTCGTGCCGCACTTCGTGCTGATTTATTTTCTATTTATTATTTCACTATTAATTTTCCACCAAGGTGGATAATGTTATTAAAAATTATTTTTTGCCTGCGGCGCTAGTAAATTTAGTTACTTCTATTTAAACTTTACTTCTTATTATGCCCTACGGGTTACTTTTATATACGCATTATTTTCGCGCATTCTGCGCAGTATATATTTAGTTATTTAGGTTTGATTATTCCTTATTACTACTCCTTCGGATAATGTTATTTTTACATTTCTTTTCGCGCATTCTGCGCAATATATATTTAGTTACTTCCTAATCCTATTTTAATATGCACTTCGTGCCGCACTTCGTGCTAGTTTATTTTCTCCGTGGGCGGCCTTTTTTATTGAACCAAGGTGGATAATGTTATTTAAGAATTTTTGGATTACTTCCTCAGCCCGCCCCTCCGGGGCGGCCTATTTAATTTTTACTTCTTACTATTATATCGGTAGCCCCCGAAAATTTCGGGGGGACTCCTTTTTTATTTTAATCCTCTTTCAATACGCACTTCGTGCTAGGTTATTCTATTTATAACTTTACATATATGATTTTTATTATTTATATAGATATCTTATCTTATCATTTCCCCCAGCAAGCTGGGAAGTTGTAATTTTATGGGTACTTATTTATCTTTTCGTATTTATACTATTTATTTACTTATTTTTATCCCTCCCCCGAAAATAGAATTTTCGGGGTTATTATATTTGTTATTTCATATCTCTATTATTATTTAGACTATATTATTATAGTATATTTAATCTTTTTATTTATAGTTGATATATAATAATTATCTAAATTTACAAATTCATTAAAAGTTATAATATTACCTCCTATTTAATCTATTTATTTATAGTAGATATATAATAATTACCTAAATTAACTGAATAGTTTATATACCTAAAGAATCATATATAAAGAAATTAATATTACTCGCAATATATTTACCTCACAAAGTGTGACCATATATTTAAGTTATTTACTATTTACTATATTTGTTAACTAACATATAAATATATGAAAAGTTATCATTAATTTATATTAATCGGTTGTCATAAATTTAAATAAGGCCGCACCGAAGGTGCGGGCAAAGATTTACTGATTCATATATCTATTAATTTATATATAAAAATGATAAGGCTAAAATTTAACTTATAATATTTACTATTTACTATATTTGTTAACCCTTTTTACTTTATTTTAATTATATGGTTTACAACCATCATAGATATGATCTTATTTAATGGCCACCCACAGGGTGGCTATCATTTATCTTTATTACAACTTCCCGCCCCGGAGGGGCGGCCTGATATATATCATCTAGGCTACCATCACACCTCAAATTAAATTTTGAGGTATATAGGTTAAATATATATAGATTATACATTTAATATAACAAATCTATATAATTGTAGATATTTAGTTTCCTATATTAATCTTTTATTTATCCCGCACCTTCGGTGCGGCCTATTGATCATTTTAATGGCCACCCACAGGGTGGCTATCGCCCAGCAAAGCTGGGCCATTTATCCTTATTTCTATTTATTATATACACCATCTAGGTTACCCTTTATTTCTATTTATCATCTTATAATATCATATCAGTAAATGATATTCTTTTATCGATATTTAGCCTTATATATGATATAGATAAATAATAGGTATAATATAATAAGGTTGATATAATTAAGTATATTTAATTATAACAAATATGTAGAGAGATAATTGATTTTTACTTACCTTATATAATTAATTGCTGAAGATATCCAAGTTACTATCTTATTTTTATCCCTCCCCCAAATATATAATTTTCGGGGTTATATTATCTCCCGCACCGAAGGTGCGGCCTTATTCTTTATTTCATATCTCTCCCGCACCTCCGGTGCGGCCTTATTATAGTATATTTAATCTCAATCTGTAATATGATACTAATAAACTTAATCCTATAACTGATTCTATGATCTCATTAATTACTCAATAGCTAATTGTAGCAATAATTTATAAAGTTGGATATATAATTATATTTAATAATTCCTTTTAATTTACCTTTCTAGTAGCTTTTGTTATTTTACCTAAATTAACTGAATAGTTTATATACCTAAAATATCATATTTAACTCTCCTTTTATTGATATAATTAAGTATATATATTTTAATTATAACAAATATGTAGATAATATATACCTTCTTCTAATTACTTATTTCTATTTTTACCCTAAAATGAATATTTTAAGGATTACTATTAATATGATATCATTATCCTACCCTTTTTAGTCATTTCCTTTAGAGATAATTGATTTTTACTTACTATATCTTATTTTTATCCCTACTTACTACTAATATATATCTTATTTATCTTTATGGTAAATTATATTTTATTACTTTCGAGTTTATATATCTTACTCCCGCCCCGGAGGGGCGGCCTTTTATGTTTATATAAATATCTTATCATTTATTATTTTATCTAAAACCATCAGATATAGTAAATTCAGAAAACATGAATTCAAATATAAATATCTTATCATTTATTATTTTATCTAAAACCTACTAATGAGTTTATATTTTTATTTCATATAATTATATACATATGTATTTATCTTTATCTTTATCGTTAATGGCCCAGCTTTGCTGGAGATTAAAGATGGTAATAATATAGCCATTATATATCTTTTATATATTATTATATCATATCATTTATATATTATTATATATCTTTTATATATTATTATATCATATCATTTATATATTATTATATATATATATTTTATCTTATTTATCTTTATGGTAAATTATATTCTTTTATATATTTATTACTTTCGAGTTTATATATCTTATTATATATATTTATTACTTTCCTGTTTATATATCTTACTCCCGGAGGGGTGGCCTTTTATATTACTTATTCATTAGGTTATTATTTCTTTATATATTACTATATTATTATTATATATTTATATATTATTATATATTATTATTATATATTTATATATTATTATATATTATATCATATCTGAATTTATTATATCTTTTATATACTCATATCATTTATATCATATTATATCATTTATATATCTTATTCCCGCACCGAAGGTGCGGCCTTATTCATTCCTTCATATATCTGTATTAATTGGGATTTTTTATAAGTAAACCTGGACCATTATATTAGTTTAAATACAATTAAATTATATTACCTGGAGGGATGGCCTTTTATATGAATATATTTATGAACCTCATCAATAACATATTATATATATAAATAATCATAATATATCTAATACATGTAAATATATAACTGTCATTTCTATAAATACATGACTATTATTTGTAAAATCATAATTATATATTCTTCATACACATACCATTAACATTATTGCTATACTATTCATATGAAAGAAATGTAAACCTGTTAATGCATAAAATGTTGAACCATATACTCCATCAGATATAGTAAATGAAGAAAACATGAATTCAAATATTTGTAATATAACAAATATAACAATTAATAATGTAGTAAATATGAAACCATATAATGTATCTTTTCTATTACTATTAATTAAAGCATGATGTCCCATAGTTATAGTTACACCTGAAGCTAATAAAATTATTGTATTTAATAAAGGTAATTCACTTGGTGATATAGCTTCTATACCAATTTCCCCTATATTTATTTATATATAAATTATTTTTAGGTAAGATCAATAATATAACTACCTTTTTATGTAAGTTTATTTAACAAATTAAAAATTAAAAATGACAACAAGAAAATCAAACCCTTATTTAGCCTTAGCTAATAGTTATCTAATAGATAGTCCACAACCTAGTTCAATAAACTATTGATGAAATGTAGGATCTTTATTAGGTTTATGTTTAGTAATACAAATAGCATCCGGATTGTTTTTGGCAATGCATGTGCGCCGTAAATGCGTTCTTTATGATTCTGTTAAGATCAGATACTATTTTGTTAATATAGTAGCACCACTTGGCTTAGATGTAGTGGGAAATCACTCATTGAACTTAGCATGTCAAGAAAAAGTAAGATTAAAATTGAAGCTATTAGGTTTTAAATTATTAGGTGAAATTCATACATTATGGTTAAAGCTATACTGCTTAAAGATAAATCTCCAATCGTACCAAGCCGGATACCGAACTCTTGATAGTAATGGGAGTAGTCTGTACTATGATAGTGTAGGAATGCATTACAATATTAAAACAATGGAACAGAGATGTAATGATAATATCATTATTAAGGAGATGAGTTATCAACCTAAGTGAATAAATATCTTAAATAAAGAATGAATTACGGTATCCACTAAGGGTAGTAATATCTATGTGGAAGGAGGACTTGATAAATCTGTACCTTATATTAAGGGATACGCTAACTTTAATAAGTTAGTAAATAATATACAGAAAAGAGGTCCAGCAAATTATAGTTTAAGACATTATAGTACAAGTTCGGAGAACAATAATGTATTAATGAGTTTAAACAGTCTTAATGATTATGTTAAAAAGAATCCAAATGGAATAATAGATAGAAATTTATTTAATAAATATATTTTAAATAAAGAGTTATTAATATATGCTTATAAAAAGTTATATAGTAAATCTGATATGTTGACATTTGGAATTAATCCAACAACTTTAGATTATCTATCAGATGAACATCTAGATATGATACTATTAAGTTTAAAATCTGGTGAATTTCAATTTACTCCTATTAGAATGTTATCTATTAATGGTAGTAAAAGATCACTAAGTTTAGGTAACTCAAGAGATAAATTAGTGCTAGAAGTTATAAGAATAATATTAGAAGCAATTTACGAACCTTTATTTTCACCTAATTCACATGGATATAGAAAAGGTAGAGGGTGTCATACAGCATTAAGAGAAATATTTACCAAATTTAGAGGTTGTACTTGATGAATAGAAGGTGATATAGATAATTGTTTTGATACTATACCTCATAATAAATTATTAAATTTATTAAATAAGAAAATCAAAGATAAAAAATTTATTAATTTAATAAGAAATGCACTAAAATCAGGTTATATGATGGAATGTAAATCCAAATTTAATATAACTGGTACATCTCAAGGTTCAATTATAAGTCCTATACTAAATAATATTTATTTAGATCAATTAGACAAATATATAGAAAGCCTAAAATTTGATTCTAGTTTTAATAGAAAAAAACCAACAGGTGATATTAACAGAAAAAAAGAGTGACTAAGTACTAAATTAAGTAATACAACAACAAGATTTAAATCAGAAATTGATAATAAAATAATGTATATTAGATATGCTGATGATTGAATAGTTGCTGTTAATGGTAAATATAAGGATGCAACTCAATTTTTAGAATTAATAACTAAGTTTTGTAAAGATGAATTAGAATTAACTATTTCCTCAACTAAAATTACAAATACTTATAAAAATCATGCATTATTCTTAGGTACTAATATTAAACACTCTACTAGATATGATATTATAAAAAGAAATAATCATATAATTAAATCCCCTGAATCTCTTATATTAACTGCTCCTATGGTAAAAATATATAAAAATTTAAAAGAAAGTGGGTTTCAATCTAATCATATAGGTAAAATAAAATCTCAATGATTAGCTTTAGAACCTATACAAATTATTGCATTAGCTAATAGTGTAATTAGGAATTATCTTAATTATTATTCATTTGTATATAATAGAAATAGATTAGTAGGTTATATAAATTATATTATTAAAGATGCAGTACTAAGAACATTAGCTGCAAAAATGAAATTAAGAACTAGAGCCCAAGTAATTAAAAAGTATGGTAAATTTATAACGATAAATAAATATGACGGTGATAGTTCAAAATTAATTAATTCAATAAGTTTAATAAATGTAAAAAACGAGTATAAAATGAATATTTGAGATTTTAAGATAAAGGATACTAGTAATTTAATACCTGACTTCTCAAGTTTATCTTTAGCTAGAATTCTAGCTCATAAATGTTTAGTTTGTGAAAGTGAATATAGAGTTGAAATGTATGATATTAAAAGAATGAGAGATATAAAATTAAATAGATCAGATCTAATAAGTAGAATGAAATGTAAACAAATACCTTTATGTATAAAATGTCATATGAAACACCAAGCTTAATAATATCTAAAGATGTAAAGGATAAATTTAATCAAAAAGATAAATAATTTGTGGAGAGCCGTATGATGGGAAACTATCACGTACGGTTCGGTAACGAGGGCTTTTATTCTATATTAAATAGATAGGGGTCTTTAGTTTTACTATTCCAGTAATATAGAATTAGCATTTAACTCCGTAGAACATATAATGAGAGAGTGCGCCTTTGTGTCGTTTGTTGAAAGTATACGTACGTCTAGTATATCAGTTATATTAATCACTAGTATAAAAACTAGTATGACTGCCATTAAGTGTCACGCTTATGGAAAGTCTAATAAACTCATAGGATGGATAGCGACATGGAAAGAGCTTACAAAATATACATCGTGAATAGGTAATCTTTATGGAAATATCTATGAATACGTTAAGAAACTTGATACGTTAAGAGTGAATTTAAAATATAATCAAGTTGTTTTAAATAGAATATGACAGCAACTTTATACTAAAGTTATTGAGAATATCTCGCGTCTTAATAATAGATTAAATAGTATAACTCATTACCATAAAGTAATTACTAATGGAAACATGGTTTTAACGCAAGGTTCTAAGGATATAAAGACGATAAAAATAGACAAAACGGAACTTAGGGAAGTAACCGCTGAATATTTAGATATGCGGGCTCGGAATGATCGTAGTACCGAAATAATCGGAAAGGATCATAGTGAATTATGAACATCTATTAAACCTTCTAGTGAAAATTATAAGCCTAAAAAACATACATGTTTAATTAAGCCTAACCTTTTTGTAGAAGTTAGTAAGAGATTAAAAAATATAAAAAATAATGAAGATAAATATTATAATATAAATAATCTGTTAACTGATCCATATTTCTTAATAGCTTGTTACGAAAATTTAAAAAATAAACCTGGGAATATGATTGATGGTATAGATAATTATAAATTAGATGATCTAAAAGGAATTATGTTTAAAAATTTAGCTAAATCTCTTAAAGATGGTTCTTTTAAGTTTATTCCTGCTAGACTTAAATCTAATGAAAAAATACATACTTTAATAATAACATCTTCTAAAGATATAATCGTACAAAAAGCTATAACTGTAATTCTTGAAGCTGTATATTATCCTTTATTTAATAAGCATTCATTTAGATCTAATAAGTCAGCTCATGGTACCCTAAATGAAATAAAATTACATGGTGCAGGATTTACCTGAGTAATAAAAAATGATATAGAAAATTGTTTAAATAATATACAGCATACTATTATTAGAGAAGAAATAAATAAAAAATTTAGTTGTCCTAATTTTAAAAGTCTTATTAATAAATTTATAAGTTACCCTATTAAAAAAAATAATAATAATCATATAGGTATACCTCAAGGATCACTTTGTAGTCGTATATTATTAAATATTGTTTTAGATAAGTTTGATAAATATATGGAGGAATATATTAATAAAGGTAAGTTTAAAGAACATAATAAAGAAATGAATAATAATACTTCATTAAGAAAATTATATTATATTCGTCATGTAGATGAATTTATAATTTTAGTAACTGGAGCACATAAAGATTGTTTAGAAATTAAAGAAAATATAATCTTTTTTTTAAAGGAAAACTGTGGATTAACAATTAACAAGGATAAAATTTTAATAACTAATATGAGAAAACATATATCTTTTTTAGGAGTTATGATAACAAATAATCCGACTAAAGTTTATGATAAAACCTATAAAAAAGCTCATGTAAGAACTTTAATTAAAGCTCCTATAAAGGAATTAACTATAAAATTATTGAATAATGGTATCGTTAAAAGAAATCGTTTAAATACAATATTTCCTAAAGGTAAAAGTAATCTATTTAATCATTCTCATATTGAAATTATTAAATGATATAATTCAATAACTTATAATATTATAAATTATTATTCATTAGTCTCAAATAGGCAGAAATTAGGATATATTATATGGCTTCTAAGAGCATCTTGTGCTTTAACTTTAGCAAATAAATATAAACTAAAAACTATGGCTAAAACTTTTCAAAAATTTGGATTTAATTTAATGGATCCTAAAACTAAAGGATCTTTTTATGTTAACAAAACTTATAAAGTTATGAATGATTTAAAATTAGATAAATCTTCTCAATTACAACAAACCTCTTTAAGTAAAACATGTGTCATATGTAATTCAACTAAAAAAATTGAAATGCATCGGAGTGTATCTAATATATGTAGAAAGTTTAAAGAGAAAGGTCAATCATCTAAGTAGTTTAAATAATAAAGAAGTACCTTTATGTAAACTTCATCATATAGAATTACATTATAATAAATTAAGTTATATAAAAAAATAGCAGATTATAAATAGTCTATATTTATCTCATTTATATTAGTAATTCATGGAAAGCCGTATGATGGGAAACTATCACGTACGGTTTGGAGGGCAGTATCAATTGTAGAACTGACCCTACTGTAAATTCAGGATGATTAATAAGATATATACATGCTAATGGAGCATCTTTTTTCTTTATAGCTATGTATTTACATATTGGTAAAGCTTTATATTATGGTAGTTATAAAACACCAAGAGTATTAGTTTGATCAATAGGAGTTATAATATTTATTATAACTATGGCAACAGCCTTTATGGGTAGCAATAGCCCAAAATCTGAATATAATAAATCCAAATTATTTATTACTAATAATATATTTAATAAAAAGGCCGCACCGAGATGCGGGAATATAAGATATTATAGTACATATAATAAAGATATAACAAATCCTAAATTAATTTTTAAAGAAATAGGTATAACACCAGAATTATGATGAGAAAATTTAGATAAAGGAATAGTACAAAATGAAATAAAAGATAATTTAAAAGATAAATCAGGTATATATATAATAATAAATAAAATAACACAAAATTATTATATAGGTTCAGGTAAAGTAAATAATTTAAATTTAAGATTTAGAAATCAATTAATACAAAATAATAATAAAGGAAGTAAAGTATTAAAAAATGCATTAAATAAATATGGATTAAATAATTTTATATTTGGAATATTAGAATTTTATCCTAAACCAACTAATAATGATGATAATTATATTGAATTATTAGCTATAGAAACATCATATATATCTTTATTAGTACCTCAATATAATATTTTAACTGAAGCAGGTAAATATCAAGGATATAAATATAAAGAATATAATTTAAAAAACAAACCTAATTTATCAGTATTATCATTAACAAAAGAAAGATTAGATTTATTAAAAGATTTACGTAAAAAACATAAAGAATATTTTAATATTGAATATAAAAATCTATCTCAAAAAGATAATTTAAGTGATAAAGGTCGTTTAAATATAAGTAAAGGTTCAAGAAAATTAATATATATAAATGATAATAATGAATTGAATTTATGTCAATTTAAATCAATAAATCAAGCTTCTCATTATTTATGTTGTAGTACAAAAACAATTCAACGTAGTTTAAAATTAGGTTGAATATTTATACCTGATATATTTATACCATTATTAAATAATACACATATAAATAAACATACTTCATTAATAGAATATATAAATACTGATGAGTTATATAAATATAATTATAAAAATAGATTAAATAGAAAATTTAAAATAAAATCAGGTTTAAGTAATTATAATAATTTCACTAAATTTTATATTAAAACGGAATTAGCTAGAATTATAGAAAATAGCCTTGAAGAAAATATTATATAAAGATAGTCTATCTAAAATTAAATTAAATAGTTTAATTTCTATAATTGTAATTTTTATATAAAAAAATTATAGACAGATATATGATATATAAATCATAGATATAATTTAATTATCGGCAACATTAATGAAAACGATTAAAGTAAAACAAGATCGTCGGTTATATAAAAAATCGCTACAGACTGCAACATTAATGGGTATCTGAAATGATGCTTAATGCACAGTCGAAATTATATATTTATATATATTAATTATATATAGATGTATATAGACTTTATTACACTTATGAGTCATATTGCCTTGTGTACGGGCAGATGTCCCACTGAGGTAGTCTAATTGCCTTATATATTATAATATTAATTTTAGAAAATAATCTTAAGACAATAAATAATAAATGTTTAAAATATAAAAATTTAAATAAGCCCTGACCTTTTAAAGATACTACTATAATAGAAATAATATATGGTTCTTTATTAGGTAATGGATATATTGAAAAACGTAAAGGTACTAGAATAACCTTTTATCTAGAAGATAGTCATGATACATATTTATTATATTTTCATAATTTAATAGCTAATTTAGGTTTTTGTAATACTAAAATACCTAGAATATCAAGAAGATTAAGTATTAATGGTAAAATTAAAAAATGTATAACATTTAGTACTTGAACTTATGATGAATTTAATAATATATATAATTTATGATATATTAATTCTCTAGGTAAAAAAATTAAAGTTTTACCTTCTGATTTAGATCTTTATTTATCCCCTTTAGCATTAGCTATTTGAATAATGAATGATGGAGGTAAAATAGGTAATGGTTTAAATTTAGCTACAAATAATTTTACTTTAAAAGAAATAGAATATCTAGTTTTTTTATTAAAAGAAAAATATAATTTAGATTGTTCTATACATAAATCAGGAATATCTAAATCTAAGAAAATATTATATATTATTTATATTAAAGTTAGTTCTATGCCTTTATTAGTTAATATAGTTAAACCTTATATTATACCTTCAATGAAATATAAATTAGGTAAACATATGAATGATTCAGGAAAACAATAGTCTTGAAGGCTGTCATTATAAAATTTTATCTATCAGAAATATTATAATATAGTATTATATATAAGTTAATTAAAACTTAGACTTATATCAATATATAATGCCCACCCACAGGGTGGGTATACCCGGCCTTAGGCCGGGCATTAAAAATAAGTTTACCTTTAGGTGATATATAATGCAACATTATTGAAAACTGGTCAAATTTATATGTTAAGTAAAAAGACCGTGGGTAGATTATAATATCCCTACAGAGTGGTCCAATAATGGGTATCTGAAATGATGCTTAATGTGCACTCGAATATTTATATAATAATATCATTAGAACATTTATTATACACAAGGCTTATTAAACAATTAATAATGATAGAATCATATCTTAAAAATTGTCTTATATTAAGGTATAATTTACTATATATTACATAGTGAATAATATTTATTAAGTACATGGTATTATTTATTTTAACATTTAAATAACTTAAGTAATTTAAACTTAAATAAGTGATAAATAATATTTAAATATTGGCAACTGTTATAACTAATCTATTATCAGCTATACCCTTTATAGGAAATGATATTGTACCGTTTCTATGGGGAGGTTTCTCAGTAAGTAACCCTACAATTCAAAGATTCTTTGCATTACATTTCTTATTACCATTTATATTAGCAGCTTTAGTAATTATGCATTTAATAGCTTTACATATACATGGTTCATCAAATCCAGTAGGAATAACAGGTAATTTAGATAGAATACCAATGAGTAGTTATTATCTATTTAAAGATCTTATAACTCTGTTTATATTTTTATTAATATTCAGTTTATTTGTCTTTTTTTCACCTAATACATTAGGTCATTCAGATAATTATATACCAGGTAATCCAATGGTAACTCCTGCATCGATAAATAATACTCACTCTACTTTAGGTAGAGATAATTCCTATCAACAGGAAATACCGCCCCTTCGGGGCGGCCATATTAACTAATAAATATTCGGTAGCTATATTTCTAGAGGACTGGACTTCAAAAGTATAAAATAATTAAATTCTAATAATTCAATTAAATCAACTTATAATACTATTGATTTTAGACCTTTATTTTATATAAAATACAAGAAATCTAAAATTAATAATAAATAAATGAATACCTTATTTTAATAATTGTTATGGAGATAAATAACATGTACCTCAGAAAGAGAGACCATATATCTCTAGCGCACCTTAGGTGCGGGCTTATTATACCTTTTATCTTAGGTTTTTATTTATGAGATGAAATTATATATCTGAATAAATTTGAGATAGATAGTTATGTAACTTATAATAAAAATAACTTGGTAAAGTTAAAATTTGAAGAGAAGGTAACATTATTTTAATATGAGCTAATTATAATAAAAATATAACAAATAATGATAAATATCTAAAAATAGTAAATAATTATTTAGATAAAACACAGAGTGAAAATTATTTTATATCTTTAAGTAAAAATAAAGAATGAGTAGTTAAATACTTTTCATTTTTAAATAGTAAATAAGAAATGATTATTAATAAAAGAGAAGTTTTAAAATTAGCTAAAATCTATAGAGATAAAAAATTAATAATAAGTTAATATAAATTGTCGCATTTAAATTAAAACTTAAATGAAAAAAAGGTGAATTGCAAGAACATCTCCCTGAGAAAATTTGCAGCGAAGTGTAGATAGCATATAATTTATATTTGAATTAAAAATTAATAATCTATAAACGTTCAACGACTAGATAATAAATATTATGCATATTAATTATCCACGAGCGCCTTTATACTAATAGTAAATTTTACTATATATATGACATAGTCTGAACAATTAGGTGACTAATTGAAATTAAGGATAAATAACCTTAATAACCACTTTTATAAATATAAGAGAGGGATAACAAATTTGAGTACCGGAGTGATATTTATTACCATTCTATGCTATATTAAGATCAATACCTGATAAATTAGGTGGAGTTATTGCTATGTTTTCTGCTATTTTAATATTATTAATATTACCTATAACAGATAGATCAGTTATAAGAGGTAATACATTTAAAGTATTATCTAAATTATCTTTCTATTTATTTGTATTTAATTTCTTATTATTAGGAAATTTAGGTCAATTACATGTTGAAGTACCATTTATTGTTCTAGGTCAATTTGCGACTGTTTATTATTTCAGTTACTTTATTGTTTTAGTACCTGTTATTTCAACTATTGAAAATATATTATTTTATATAGGAAATAAAGCGTAAAACACACATCTATTCATATAATAACCTCTTTATAATTATAGTCTTAATATATTCTAACAAAGCAGTGTAATAAAAGGTGATATATTGAAAATTGGTATATGAAATTAATATTATTTTAAGGATAATTAATCAAAATTTTAAATATGATATAAAGATATAAAATATCAATCATAATCATGAAAATGAGAAAAAGAAAAACTAATGGAATGAAACATCTGAGTAATTAGTAAAATAACCAACAGGGATAATATAAGTAACGGTGAGTGAAAATATTAAAATCTTAAAGTATTACCATGTGGTAAGAATATAGTAGTTTCCAACTTCTAAGAATATAAATAAAATTTTAGATTAAAGTACTGTAAAGGAAAATTATGAAATAGAATAATAAAGAGCAGTCATAGTATGGCGTACCTCTTGTATAATGGGCCAGTGAGTTATATAATTTAGTGAAAAAGAGATTTTTAAATATAATTAGATTCTTAATTAAATTATATAGGCCCGAAAGCAAACGATCTACACATGTCCAAGTGTATATTTAACTTAATTTAAGTTTATATATGACTCAATAGGTAATTGTAGCAATAATTTCTAAAGAGGTGTGTGTAGTTGTGACAGACAAATCTGGTTTGCAGATAGCTGGTTTTCTGCGAAATATATTTTAGTATAGCCTTTATTTTTTTTTAAACTGGTACAGCACTTAAATAACTTTGGGGAATTAGAATATAATTTTATCAAAATATTTAAACCTCGGAATCAGTTAATAATTAAAATAAGGAGTCAGACTTATTGCGATAAGGTAGTAGGTCGAGAAGGAAACAACCTAGACTATTAAATGTATGTCCCAAATATTAATTAAGTGAACAAAATCTATCCTATTTAAACGTATAATATACGGGGAATTAAATTAAAGACAATTAGTAAGTGGGTTTGACAATAATCAACTTTTAATGAACATGTAACAATGCACTAATTTTATATATATATATATAAATATATATTTATTAATAATAGAGAAAATATACGGGTCTAAATTAATAACAGTATTATAGATATAATAAAAGTTATATGGTAGCAGAATATATAATATAAAAATTATAAAGAGATTGCTGGCTTGAGTAACGATAGATAATATAAGATTATCCCCTTATTCATAAGGTTTTACTATAAACGAACGGTCCCTAAGATGAATATAGAAATATAAAATTAATGGGTGAAAGAACAAGAAAAAAAGAATGAACCGTACTGTAAACCGACACAGGTATGATAATAAAGGGAATGGGATAACTACTTTGAATGAACTCGGCAAAATAAATCGTGCGACTGTTTACCAAAAACATAGCTTATTGCATACTAGTAATAGTAAGTATAATAAGTGATATCTGCCCGGTGTTAGTTTAATAAATATAAATATTTAATAGATATTTTTATAAAAAACTGATAAACGGCGGTCTTATTGTGAGGATCCGAAGGTAGCGGTGCGACAAGAAGTTCGTATTAAGAATGTGGTGTAATTCCACTAATAACAATCGTATTTATTAAATCTATCTTAACATGCATTATGAGTAATTATTTTGTATGAAGCTTAAGAGACAAAAGATGATAAACTTTAACTGATATAAGTGAATTCATCCAGATTAGAATGACATGATTAGTATATCAAAACAGTGGATTAAAATTTCGTTAAAAGGAAAATAACAAGATCAGTAGGGTTATAAATATGACTAGAAAGTAAATCATCGCTGCTGATTTCTTTATACGATTGAAATAATAATAAAGGTCATCGGAATATAGCTGTAATCTAAATCATTCAATAAAAGTCTTAATACGGGAACTTGGTAAACCTTTAACATCCCTATTCTATTATATAGTATAGGAAGTAATATATAAAATAATTTAGTTGATTATGGAAATTGTTATATAGTGTTGAAGGTAAAGGATAAACAGAAAAAGCGAAAGGTTTTATGTAATATAAAACATATAGATATATATCTAATTTCGAAAGAAAGCAGACTTCTGTATAAGGCTAATAGATCAAAATTGTAATTTACTCTACATTTTAGCATTTAATTTCATAATAAACTTAGATGCATATTAATATAAGAGATGGTATATATTAAAATACCAAATGAAAATAGCGACAGCAATAAATAATAACGATATAAAAAAGATGAAAGCTTTACAGAGAATTTTAATAGGAAATCACAAAATGATATTATCAACATAAGGAAGTAAAACTCCAGGTATAGATAATTACATAATTAAAGATGAAATAGATATTCATTATCTATATAAGTTTTTAAGCAATATTAATGGATATAAAGCATACCCTGTTAAGAGAATAGGAATACCTAAGGTTAATGGTAAAACAAGATATCTAGGTATATCTATAATTCAAGATAGATGTATGCAAAGCTTATTTAAATTAGCTTTATACCCATATTCTGAAGTAATAGCGAATTATACTTCTACGATAAATTAGATAATGGTAAATTTATATGGTTATATGATATAAAATCAGTAAAGATTAAATATATTAATAACCCAGTTTTAAAATTAAGAAAAACTAAAGGTAGAAACTTGAGTAAATCGAAATTATTGGATGTTGGTAGATTGAAAACAAATCAGTCTATTTCTATAGTTTGAGCCGTGTGCGATGAAAGTCGCACGCACGGTTCTAGAGGGGGGAAAGTCTGAAAGGACCTACCTATCCTAACAAATTCATTGACGTATAATTGACGTCCTGCATGAATGAATAAACGATGCGATAACTGTATCCAAAGTAGACTCAGTGAAATAGCAATTGCGGTGACTTTTTGTACTATATCAGTAACCTCCCTAAAATTTAAGGGGGATTATTTTAGATATTTTATGCCGGGTTGGTGAAAATCCAACTTTATAATAAATTTAATATTAAAATAAGAATACAATCGAATAATATTATTACCTTTAATTAAAGGATAATTTACATAAGGCAATATGTATCTTATAATTATTATAAATAAATGGTGAAAACGGTTAATGACATCTTAGTTAAAGACCGTCGGCAGTTGTATATGTCGCTACAGACTGGTTCACCGAGGTTAGACTGAAATGTCTGTCTAAATGTACAGTCGAATTCTGTAATATATATATATATATAGAGGTGAAAGATATAAATCTAATAAATAAAGATTTAAGCTTATTAGTACATAAGTAATAAACCTTTATGAGTCAAACTCATTTAAGTTAATCAGAATTGGAAGATGCCGTATATCCGTAGGTTGACAAAAAGACCCTATGCAGCTTTACTATATCTTTATTTTGATTTATAAACCTTAGTGGTTTTCCTTTTTTTATTTATTTCAGTAGATTAGGTAATATTTATATTTTAAATAAAATGAGATACCTATATAAATGAAAAAAGAATCTAATTAATATAACTTAAGAAAGAGTAAAGAGGTTAGTTTCGATGGGGCGTCGACATCAGCGAAAGCATCTGATGTGTCTAATAATAATGGTTTTATATAAAACAAGATATTTAATTAAATTATTTATTTAATAGTAAATTACGTACAATAATTCTATATGGTAAATAGAAAAGATTATAAGTAAGGATAACAACATAATTGTGCGATGATAATGACACTAACAAGTGAAATTAGTACATAAGTAGAGTGTAGTGAACAGGCATAAACAAATGGTATGGATGTCGATAACGAATTAAAGTTACGCTAGGGATTAAATGTTAGTTCCTTTATATAGTAATATATATATATCTCCGCGTTAGTGAGATAACTTTTTTATTAAAGTATATAAATTGGGTGAATTACAAAGATCTCTTATTAATAAGACAATTTGTAGCGAAATATATATTAGTTTTTATAGATATATAAACGTTCAACGACTAGTGATTGAGTAAACTAACAATAATATCACCACGAGTGCCCAATACCTAAATTTTTAGGTAAAGACATAGTCTGAACTATATAGTAATATATAGAAGTTGTAAATTAAAAAACCAACGATAACAAAATTGAACAGGGTAATACCGCGTGAGAGTTGATATCGTCAGCGGTGTTTGCCACCTCGATGTCGTCTAGACTCGTCCTCCTGGTAGCAGCAACTAGGTAGGGTAGGACTGTTCGTCCTCTAAGGAGTTACTTGAGATGGGTTAATTACGACGTGAGTCAGTAATGATTTTATCATCTATGGATTTAAACTTTTCTGTTGCCTTAAGTGTACGCAAGGATAATAAGGTACTTTCCTATGGTTAATTTATATTTAGCTAAGAATGTTGTGTTTACATATTGAATGCATATCAAATATTAAATCCTTCAGATAAGTTTTTTTAACATTATAGATTATAATGTATTAGTTAATTTGTATTTTTTGCAATTAAACTAATTTTTTTTAATTCATATACCTTCAATATATTTAATGGGATCATAGATTAATTGGTAAATCTTTCGCTTTGCATGTGAACAATATCGGTTCGATTCCGATTGATTCCATATTTTTTTATTTGTATTATTAACCCTTAAAATTAAATTAATTAATGATTTGATTAGATGTACCAACACCTTGAGGTGTACGTTTACAAGATTCAGCTTCTCCTAACCAAGAAGGTATACATGAATTATATGATCATATTATGTTTTATTTAGCATTAATATTAGGTTTAGTTTCTTATATATTATATGTTGTTATAGTAGATTTTAAAAATAATAAATTTGCTTATAAATATTTAATACATGGTCAAACATTAGAAATTATATGAACTATTTTTCCAGCTGTTATATTATTATTAATTGCTTTCCCTAGTTTTATATTATTATATTTATGTGATGAAGTTTTAACTCCTGCTATGACTATTAAAGTTGTAGGTTTACAATGATATTGAAAATATGAATATTCAGATTTTGTATCAGAAAAAGGAGAAACAATAGAGTATGAATCATATATTATACCTGAAGATATGTTAGAAGAAGGTCAATTAAGATTATTAGATACTGATACTTCAATAGTTTTACCAGTTGATACACATGTTAGATTTATAGTTACTGCTAATGATGTTTTACACTCTTTTGCTGTACCTTCATTAGGAATAAAAATAGATGCAGCTCCAGGTCGTTTAAATCAAGTAAGTGCTTTAATACAAAGAACTGGGGTTTATTATGGTCAATGTAGTGAATTATGTGGTGTAAATCATTCTTTAATGCCAATAAAAATAGAATGTGTTCCTATTAATGAATTTATTGAATGATTATCTGAAGCCGAATAATATATTCATTTATATAGGTAATGTTTATATAGCTTAATGGTAAAGCAATGTACTGTTAATACATCGATTTTGGTTCAATTCCAAATATGAACGTTATATGTAAATATTATAAAATAATGGTAATTTATCATTATTTAAATTAAATAAAAAAAAAGAAATGAATTTAATAAGTGGATTATCAAGTTTATTAGCTATGGGTTTATTATCACCTGTACAAAGTATTTTATGATTAATTATATTATTTATTAGTACTGCTATATCATTATATAATCATGATTTTATGTTAATGGGAATTTTATATATTTTAATATATGTAGGAGCTATTGCTATATTATTTTTATTTATATTATCTTTATTAAAAATAGATTATATACCTCAAGGAAATGTATCACCATTAATAATAACTTTATTATGTGTTAGTTTTATTCCATTAGATTTAACTTATTCTTATAATGGAATAATAATGGAATTCAATGATACCTATAATGAATTAATAGTTGTAGGAAATCAATTATATACTGAATATGCTATATTATTAATTATAACAGGTTTAATATTAATATTATCAGTTGTAGGGGCTATAGCTATAACAAGATAAATGTTACAAATATTAGAATTATTATTAATGTTTATATCAGTTTTATTAGCTGTAGCTTTTTTAACTGTAGCTGAACGTAAAACATTAGGATATATGCAACGTCGTGTAGGACCAAATGCCATTGGTTATATTAGGCCAAAGTATATTATAATATAATATACGAAGTGAAAGTGAACCTTTTGCTAAAAACTATCAAATTGCGGGAACGTCTTAAAGCTATTTCAACTAAGTAAATATAGTATCTCTTGGCATATACCAGGGGGTGGTAATATATTTATGGCACAGGTAATGACTCGTGGTATAGTAATATCGAAATAGATGTACGAAAGGAAATAGACAATCTGCAGCCAAGTATCTATAAATTATAGGTATGCTGTTCATCGACTAAATGGTAGTTGGTGTATTTTATATATATAAAATATGCTTAAGATATAGTCAAACCTTATTCGAAAGAATACAGAAATATATATATATTACTCATTAGTTTATATGAGTCTCATTTATGTGAGTCGTTAAATGGATAGTTAATCTCAAGTTTAACTATTTAGGGAGAAGTATTCCTATTTTATCTAACCATATTAATATATGTATGATTAAAGGAATAGATTTGTATTATGGTATTTTAATGGCTATTGCAGATGCAGCTAAATTATTATTAAAAGAAATAATTATACCTACACATGCTGATAAATTAATTTTATTTATAAGTCCTATTATATCATTAATATCAGCTTTATTATGTTGATCTGTTATTCCTTTTGGTCCAGGTATAACTATAATTGATCATAATTATGGTTTAATATTAACATTAGCTATAAGTAGTGTTGGAGTATTTGGTACTTTATTAGCTGGATGATCAGCCAATAGTAAATATTCTTTATTAGGTTCTATTCGTTCAACTGCACAATTAATAAGTTATGAATTAGTTTTAACTACAATAGTTTTATTATGTATTTTATTTGCTGGTAGTATGAATCTTTCTAGATATGTTGAATTACAATCTTCTATTTGATTATTTATACCTTTATTTCCATTATCTATAATATGATTTATAGGATGTGTAGCTGAATGTGCTAGACCACCATTTGATAATGTTGAAGCAGAATCAGAATTAGTATCAGGTCATATGACAGAATATTCATCTTCAATCTTTGTTTTATTCTTTTTATCAGAATATGCTTCTATCTTATTTTTATCAACATTAACTGTAATATTATTTTTTGGTGGTGGAACTGGTATAATATTAGGTTTAAAAGCTAATGTATTTGCATTTACTTATATTTGAGTAAGAGCTACATTACCTAGAGTAAGATATGATAAATTAATAAATATGTGTTGAATTATATTCCTTCCTTTATTATTTGCTATAGCTATATTATTACCATCTTTAATCTATATATTAGATGCACAAATATTCATATATACTTTAATCTATATATTAGATTCACAAATATTCATATATACATTATATACATTAAATTAATCTTATAATAGAATTAAGGTAATATAAATTTACAAAAAAAAGAAATGAAATGATTGCTATTTTAACAACTTTATTAACATTTTATATAAGTCAAAATAATATAATAACATTATTAATAGCAATAGAAATATTGTTATTAACAGTTACAGTTAAAATTATTTATATTGGTAATATATTTGATGATATTCAAGCTACTATATTTGCTTTATTTATAATAATTTTAGCAGGAGCAGAATCAGCTATAGGATTAAGTTTATTAGTTTCATATTATAGATTGAGAGGTAAAGTTACTAATATTTTATAATGAATTTTTTAACTTTTATATATGAAGAAACTATACATATAAATTTAGGTTCATGAATCTCTTTAGGTAATATAAATATAAATTATGGAATCTTATTAGATCCATTATCTATGATAGTTATGGTACCTGTAGGTATTGTATCTATGGCCGTTTTATTTTATGCTATAGATTATATGAAATATGATCCTAATCGTAATCGTTTTTATATAATATTAAGTGCTTTTGTTTTATTTATGACTATTTTAGTTATTAGTGATAATTATGTTATGATGTTTATTGGATGAGAATTTGTAGGAGTTATATCTTATTTATTAATATCATTCTGACATACACGTTTAGCAGCTATGAAAGCAGCATTATCAGCTATATTATTAAATAGAATGGGAGATGCTTTATTTGTATTATTTATAGGTTCAACTTTATCATTATTTCATACAGTAGATTTTAGTACAATAGAATTATTAACACCACATACTAATACTTATATATTAAATTTATTAGCTATAATGTTATTAATAGCAGCTACAGCTAAATCAGCTCAATATCCTTTAAATTCATGATTATTAACATCAATGGAAGGTCCTACACCAGTAAGTTCATTATTACATGCAGCTACTATGGTTTGTAGTGGAGTTTTTGTTTTAGTTAGATCATCTTATATATTAGAATATACACCATCTATATTATTATTAATTTTATGAATAGGTGGATTTACTACTTTAGTTAGTGGTTTAATAGCTGTAGTTACTAATGATATAAAAAGAGTTATAGCTTTATCTACTATGAGTCAATTAGCTATTATGATGTTAGCTATAGGTTCAAGTGCTTATGATTTAGCTATATATCATTTATATTGTCATGCCTTCTTTAAAGCTTTATTATTTATGTCTGCTGGATCTATTATTCATAGTTTTATATCTGAAACTCAAGATATGCGTAAATATGGTGGTTTAATAGATTATTTACCTTATAGTTATATATCAATGGTAATAGCATCATTATCTTTAATGGCTATACCAGGTTTAACAGGTTATTATTCTAAAGATATAATTATAGAATCATTATATGGTACTTATACATTAAGTGGTTATATTATGTATTTTATAGCTACATCTTCTGCTACATTAACTGCTATTTATTCTTTAAGAGTTTTATACTTAACTTTTTATAATAATCCTAGATCTAATAAATATACATATAGTTTAATACATGAAAGTAATTGAATGATAATACCAATGACAGTATTAGCTATTTATAGTATATTTTTAGGTTATTATAGAGATAATGTTATATTCCATTTAAATATAGGTTTACCAAATACAAATACATTTATAGAAACTGAATTTACTATTCCTACTTTATTTAAATATTTACCTATGATTTTAGGTTTATCATTATCTTTATTATTAATATATATATATGAATATATGTATAAAATAAATAAAACATCATCATTATCAAATAAAATTAATCATTTCTTTAATCAACGTATTTATTATGATCAATTATTAAATAATTATATAATAAGACCTGTTTTAATATTTGGTGGTTATTTAAATGAATTAACAGATAATGGATTATTAAAAGTATTAGGTAGTACAGGTATAAATAGATTAATATTAAATATACCATTAATAATAATAATTAACTTAATTATAAGTTTAATTTTAAATATTATATAAATATTCATTTATAATATCTATCTTATATGAATATATTTATTTAACTGGTGCTATTAACACTGGTAACTCATTAAATGTATGGAAATCAGCTGGTCTAGTTAAAATTAACTCTAAATCTGAATCTCTTGTATTTCTCATTAAATTTGATTCTAAGAAATCTGGAGTAACTTGGATATCTTCAGCCTCATTTTCTCCATTTTCTAATTGTATTTGTACACTTTTTAAACCAACTATAACAGATATAATAGATATAGCAGAACCTATACTACTAATATAATTTCAACCTACAAAAGCATCTGGATATTGAGGTATACGACGTGGCATACCATTTAATCCTAAGAAATGCATAGGTAAGAAAATAATATTAACAGATATAAATAATAATCAGAAATGTATTTCAGCTCAAATTTTATTATATTGTAATCCAAACATAGATGGACCTCAATAATAATAACCTCCTACTAAACTAAATAAAGCTCCCATTGATAAAACATAATGGAAATGACCAACTACATAATAAGTCAATAAATCTTTAGTCACCTAAAGGATCGGACTATATCTTATCTTGTTTAAACTTAATTAAATCCTCGATTATCACGTATAGTCTCTACGGATCCTATTTATAATAATATAATTATAACTTATCTATAAGAATAAGCCCAATATAAATAGGGATAGTTTCCACGGTATTATCTTTAATAAATAATAAACTTAACCTTTTTTTAGTTAAGAACTTATTTATCATATAAAAACAGCATTATATTTAATTAAATATAACCTATAAATGGCCCAGCTTTGCTGGGCGATAGCCACCCAGTGGGTGGCCATTATATTAATAATAGAGTATTATAATACCTGTTTTTATTCACTATTTTACATAGAGAATTCTTTTTATTTTTCCCGCACCTTCGGTGCGGCCTTATCTATAGATGTAGTAAAGATTTTACCGTTAGCAATATATTTATATATACTTCAATAGAAGCAATTAATAACTCTAATATTAAATTCTAGTAAATTTATGATAACTAGATATATAAATAATTACCAAAATATATTAAAATATATTTTATAGTGATATGACAACATGACACTTATTTATTATAATAAAAAAATTTCATAAATGAGTCTTTTTTAAAACCTAATAAAGGGTAATTAATACAATGATTAATAATATTATTAATAACTATCTTATTATATACTTCTCATACATAAAAGATATTAAATACTTTATATAGCCCACAGCTAGTTTTTTTACGAATAATACGTACATTATTTTTACCTTTAAAAAAACACTTAATAAAGTCCATTAAAAAGTCTTCATTATTTAGATTTATAGAAAAAGAAAATTTACCATTTTTTCTTATATTAAAATTACCTTCAGCTTCAATAAATCCAGATAATCAACCATTAAAATGGGTATAATTATTATTATCTTTATATGAGTTTAATAACATTATAATATCTGTTTTATGTTTAAAAAAGTTAGAATATTTAGATTCTCTATTTTTAAAATAAGTATTAATATCATAATTAATTAAACAATAATTCAAAAACTCTAATTGACATCTTTTATTAGCTGTTAATAAAGGATATTTATTAAATAATTTAATAATTTTCTTTATTTTATTTTTATCATTTTCGACTCATAATACAAATTCATTAAAAGTTATAATATTACCTCCTATAACAGATTTTAATAATGTTAACATATATATATTACTATCATTTTTATTTAATTTAATAACTAATCTATATTGTAAATTTTTATTTCTGAAATGATTAATTTGAATATTACCATATCCATCAAATAATCCAACTCAAAAACTTTGAAGATAATTAATAGATAAATTATGTTCATTATAAGGATAAAAATCATTTTTAAGATTATATATATAAGTATTAAAATAATATTTAATAGAAGTTATATTTTTATTTACTTTTTTATTTAAATGTTTATCATGGAATGCTACATCTAGAGATGCGTTACTTAGCATAACTCCTGTTAATCCACCAACAGTAAATAAGAATAAGAAACCTAAGGCAAAAAGCATAGGAACTCCTAATCTTACTTCTCCACCATAGATAGTACTTATTCAACTAAATATTTTTATACCAGTAGGTACAGCTATAACCATTGTAGCAGATGTAAAGTATGCTCTAGTATCTATATCTAGACCTACAACGTACATATGATGCTATAAATGTATTTAATCGATATAATAACAATTAAACCATACGTAAAAGTATGCTTCTTTCACAAGAAGTGTCGGACTATATCTTCATCTTTTTATTCGCCGCTCCCGTTTTATTTACCTGACTCTGATTTAAATTAATTTGTTTTTTTAGGGTTTTTATTTCTGCTAATCCTTTAACAGTTAAATGTAATTTATTAGATACTAGGCCATGTATAGTTAACCATAATTCAAAAGATAATTTTTTTTTAGATTTCAATGGGAATAATTTAAAGTATTCGATCACTGTCTCCAAGGATTTAAATCCACCAGCTGTATAACGATAAACTCCATTAGTACCAGATCTTAATGTTATATTACCAAATCCAAATATTTCATATATTTTATCTATTATCACAGGGTCTTTTTGATCTATTATGTAACGCATATTTACACCATGACCGAATTTATTAAATCTAACATTAAAACAACCTTCAGCATCGGTAAATCCGGATAATCAAGGATCCTGTAATGTAATTGAAACAGGTGTGTTATTTAATTTTATAGTATCTGATCCAAAACGAATATTTAAACCGTTAGCTCACAAAGTAAATTGGTTAATTCTATGATTTAAAACAAGATTACCATTAAATAAGTAAGCTAAAATTAATACTTCAGAAGGACTCTCAACAAGTCATCTAAAAAATCCATTTTTATTTCCACATTTTCCTTGAGGATAAAATTTAACTTTACCTATCTTTAATTTTTTCTGTATTTCAAAAAGGATTTCACCTTCTTTTTGAGTTAGAACTAAACTTAGTTTTTTATTATAGGCTAATATAGCTCCATCACCTTCAATAAACCCGATTAATCAAATTAATCATTTATCAGTTAATAAATCTGTGTTTATAGATAATGAATCTAAATAAGAACGAAATGCGGCAAAATCAAAAGATGTTTCGCGTGTAGTCTCTGAGACACTCTGTTTATTACATTTTAATGTATCTAGGGACAGATTGTCTGCTGATTGAGTAAAACTAATTAGATTTTTACCATAAAAGGTACTAATTAGCACTAGACTGTTCCAGCATATAGCGAAATTAATTTTATTCCCTATATCACTATAGGGTGAAGCCATCATTACTCAACTTCATACTAAAAATCCTAAAAGACCAATTGATCCCATAGCATATAGCATACCAACATGTCCAAAGATAGGTTTCTTACTATAGGTTGATACAATATGTGAAATTATTCCAAATCCTGGTATAATTATTATATAAACTTCTGGATGCATTGTGGACCATCTCTTTAAGATATATCATTTCATTTTGTAAAAAATCTAGATCATATTTTATCATATGTCTCGGGAGATACATTTGTTTTCCCTAATCTCTTTAAATCATAAAATTCATTGATTAAATTTAATCTTTTTAATTTTTTTGATCTAAGTTGATTAATTTTAAAGTATTCTAATATATTTAATATATCTTCTTCTTTAGTTAAATATCATTTATATGACGTATATTTTCCATTATCTTTATAAATATGTCCATTATATAATAATACTAAAGGATCTAAAAGTTCTGTAATTTTTTGACTTACGGATATAGCTAATTGATTATTAGTTTTATTAATTGTTATTGTCCCATCAGTATCCATTATACCTGATAATCATGCATTTGAATAATCTAAATTAGTAGGTTGAATAAAATCAATATTATATTTATAACAAATATTTTCTAATTGTATTATTCTATTAGGATTTCTAATATGTCCATTAACATCATTAATAAGATTTAATAAACCTGTTTTATTGTGTAATCTATATCTTACAGCTTTTACTCCTGATCTTAATTTAATAGATCCACCATATTTATTTTTAATCATATATAATATTCTTTCATCATTAAGATGCATAGTAATTTCTAAACTAGCATAACCTTTATTAGATAATATAAATGATCCATTACCATCTATAATACCAGCTAATCATTGTATAAAACGGATATTAGAATTCTTTTTTTTACTTTGAATTGATGTACTTAACAAACGTATGGCCTCTGAGGTTCCTACTCATAAGTTTAATATTTTGGTTACCTGCGGGTTGTAATTAATCAATCAGATTTTTACTTTATCGGTATATTTAATAATATATCTTATGAATAAAGTACTAATTAATAATAATATTAGTTTCCTGCATATAGTTTGTTGCATTATATATAGATAAATATATATAAAGGGCCATCCTTGACCAAAAAATCCAAGTCAAAATTTATTTATCTTTATACACCTAATAATAAATAAACCTTATAAAAATAAGCAAATATATATATTTGAGACTCCGACTGTACATTAAACAAGTTAATATAAAAATTACCTCATCCATTAGTGAGGCAGTCTGTAGCAATTAATTAACTAACTGACGGTCTTATATTTAGGATATTTTAACCGTACCACTAATGTTGCTATTATATTCATTTATTTTTCCTGTTAATAGTTTATAAGGCCGCACCGAAGGTGCGGCAATAAAATCAATATATAATAACTAGAAATAAGGTATATATTTATTAATTTATATATTCAATATATTAAGACTTTATTTAATTTAGCATTTGCTTAATATTTTTTTATAACTTACGTTAAACCTCTTTCTTTATTCCATTATTTATATAATTAAGAGAATATAATCAAACGTCTAGAATAAATGCTGATCGGGATAGGTATAATTTAATTACCCCCCCACAAATTGTAGCATGCAACTCTCGCTGCACTACGCTTTTATACAAATAAACGGAATTTTTTAATTTTTGTATTATCGATTTTACTTAATAGTCTATCATTAGATTTCTCTAAAATTAATAGATTTTTATACAATTTTTTTGTATATGTTTTATCATATAATTTGAATATAGTATTAAAATATAGTTTTTTAAATTCTACAGACGTTAGTAGAGAGTTTAGAGCCAAACATCTGATTTCGTCTTTATTAAGACCAATATTATTATTTTTATTAATATTGTTAAATAATTTAATTTTAGTTTTAAAGATATCTAGATTAAATTTTAAATCTATACTGGTTTTAAGTTTATGACAATGTGAATGAAAAATAGCCTTATTATTATTATCTAATTTAATAGAAATTGGGACATTATGTTTACCTAGTAATTTAGGTATAATATGATCAATTTCCAAACCAAAATATCATTTATCAGATCTATATTTATTGATAAGACTAATAGTATGTGATTGAACATTAGACTTTTCTTTATAAAAGGAAGGAAGAGTATCATTATAAGATAATGAATCCAATTCTAGAATACCTTTAAATTGATCATCAGATAATCAATCATTGATATTAAGTAGATTTTTTGAACAAATAGGACATTTTAGTTTCTGCTCAGTTAATAGTTGAGATCTTAAATCTTCCTTAAGTGCACCTAATCTTAAAGCTCTTTCTAAATATGGTTTAGGATATATATAGAAAGATTTCTCAGTTAAGTCCTTACTTGGTCTAAAAAACATAAAAGGTAAAGGTGCATTTAATTCAGCTAGAGATTTAACATTTAGTTTTATATCACTGTTCGGATTTATAATAGTCAATCCTTTATTTCATTTAAATTTACCATATTCATCTTTAGTCATAAGGTAGTCTCTAACTTTTCTTTTATAGCTAGCTGCCCCGAATTTTCTATAGATTCATTTGGCACTACGTTTAAAAACATAATTATCCAAAGTTTTCCTTAGTTCATATTGATTAGGACTAGGAAGGAAATAGTTACTTCATTCTAAAATTATTGAATTTACTAATTTGATTATATTATTTACCGTTATTTTACTATTATTACCATTAAGAATATTTTTTATGTTATCTCTTAGATTTTTAGTACTCTTCTTTGAAGGGTAAACATATAATTTTGTTCTATCTTTTAATCTAGTAGAAATGGAATTAGGGACATCTGTAAGTCAGTTTACTTTATTTGGAACAATAAGATGGAAGGTTCAACCTAAAAAGGATAATTTCTTACCCATTGTTCACTTTAAAGTCTGTGATTTTTCTTTATTTATAGTCAATCCTCTAAGTGTAAGGAATTTTTCTACCTCTCTCTTACTATTTTCAAGACTTTTTTTTTGAATTGAAGTAATTATAAAATCATCAGCATATCTTATAACATTTGTTGTTGCTATTAGACTGGTTTTAGTAGGTTTCACTCAACTTAAGGTTTCCATCATTTCTTTTCTATCATCTGTTATTATAGATAATTCACTTACAGACCCATCCATATTTTTTATAGCTCCTTTACGAGCTATATAAGTTAAACCATCTAATGTTCAATTCATTAAAAGTGGAGAAATTATACCTCCTTGGGATATTCCTACATTATGTTCATCAGATTTTATAATAACTTTAAATTCTTTGTTTTTTGATAATTTATCTAATAATGGGCTATCCTTTTTTGTTAATCACAAAACTGAATATGCCTTATTTATAGTAGGATTAGATACTTTTCCATTTTCTAAATCACTATTTTTTATTGGCTCTATTAAATTTAATGAGTTTCTCTCCTGTACTTCACTCTTCAATAATTCAATTAACATAAATTTATATTTATTTATCATCGGTATATTATTTATCAATCAATCATGACTAATGGAGTCAAAACATTTTTTAATATACCCATCAAATATATAAGTTGATTCATAAAATTTTTTTTCTATTTTTCCCTTTGATATACTTGTTGTAATGTTATCTTTATTAATTTTTACATTAAATGATTTATGACCTGGATGGGCTTTTTTTATAGTTACCATTTCTACCTCAGAACTAATTTGTTCGATATTAGTATTTCTTTTTTTAGAATTTGCTTTAGCCATTGAGTTTTCCTTATTAGCTCTATCAGAGTAGTAAGTTATTAATTCCGCAAGCTTTGTTATTGCCATATTAGCATTTCTACCTGGTCTATTACCAAATGAAAACTTATCTCCTACAGGTTCCATTAAAGGTTCCATAATTAATAAAATTAACATTTGTACGACTCTGTCTTTAAGTGTAGGAATATCTAAAGGTCTTAATGAACCATCCGTTTTAGGAATATTAACTCTTAGAATCGGATCGGATTTATATTTGTCTAGATTTTCAGAAGTTAAATTAGCTAATAATTCAAACTTAAGATCTGTATTATATTTAGCTATTAATGAATTATATTCATCTATATAATCTCAAGGATTATTTTTTATTTTTTTAGACTCATTGGAACTAAGTGTTACCAAGTTTTTACCAATTTTAGTACCTAGAAGATAACCTCTAAGTATTTCATTAGGTGTCTTTAAAGTTTTTCTTCTTATGATAACTAGACTATTCGATCCTTTTGCTACATTATTAATATTTATAGCTGGATGTTGAAATTTTAGTTCTTCTATGGCTCTTGTTTTGGATTCTATTTTTTCTAAATCTGAATACTTAGTAATTTGAGAGATATCTTTTTCATTTATTTTTAATGATTTAAAAACTTTAATTCCATCAACTCCTTCAATATATTTAGTATTAGATTTTCAAATTCTGTCTATAGCGTGTATTTTAAATATTATTGAATTAAATAATTCTTCTATTTTTAATTCCTTCATTATATCTAATCAGATATTTTGGTTCTCTACTAATTCCCTGACAACATGATCTGGTTTATGTCTTATTGAGTAAAATTTTATTGAATTTATTAATTCTTGATTTACTTTTGATTTTATATTAAGTATTATATCGTTATTACTTAAATTAACTTTGTCGTTAAATTCCTTAAGTTTCGTTAAGAATTCATCATTAGAGAGGTTTTTAAGTTCTCTTTTATCTATAAAACTATTTTCCAATAAGATTAAATCTCTTATGTATTCAAGATCTCTTCCTATTTGAATTTTTACATCTAAATTTCAAATGAATGTCTCAGAAACTTTGACAGCTATTAAAAATTGTTTTAATTGAACTAGTTTTTCTATATATAATTTTATTATTATATTATTACTATCAGATTCGTTTATATCTGTTAATCAATTAACTTTTTGGTCTTTTGACCTATTTTTATCATTCAATTTCTTCATTATAATAGTTGTTATTTTTTCATTTAATAAGTCATAAGTCTCTATTAAAGAATCAAAGGTTACTACCTCTTGCCTACTATTCGTTGAATAATGTCTTACATTAACAAGAGTGTATAATTTAGGTAATCTATTATAATGATTATAGATGTCATTATGTTTAATATTTGTATTACAAACTTGGACTCTCTTCATTTGTATCTGTTTTGAATTAATATTCGCCACCGTAGCTGTATATTTTATGCTGTTCATAATATTATTAATAATATCATCTCGTTTTAGAGCAATATCTTTTGTTAAGTCAATCACACACCGACAAAATGTATGTACTATCTCCGCTCCTTGTAAATTAAATTTACATATTCAATCGTTCTTATCGTTATTTATTATAATCCCAGTACCAGGATATAATGATTTGAACCTTAGATCATAATCTGTAGTTATGTATCACGTGTTAAGAAGGTCAACAATAGTAAACTTTCAAAAGATGAACTTCCCGTGTGATTTGGGTTCAATTATATTAGTTTCGATATTTTGAGTCTCCCTAATAAAATTGTATACATAATTAATTATATATATTGCATTGGTTAGAATAACACTAACTAGATGCGGCATAAATTTAGCTACGCACACGTACAATACTGGATCTCCTCCACCAGCAACTTCATAAAAGCTAGTATTAAAATTTCTATCCATTAATAATAATGTTACTCCTGCAGTTAATACAGGTAATGATAATAATAATAATATAGCTGTAAAGAATATTGCTCAAGTAAATAATGGAGCATTAATCATATGTAAACCTATAGTACGCATATTTATAAATGTTACAATAAAGTTTATAGCACCTAATAAACTAGATAAACTAGTTAAATGTAATGCGAAAATTGCTAAATCTACTGATATAGATGAGTGTGCATTAATTGATGATAAAGGTGGGTAAACTGTTCCAATTTATTTAATTTAAGTTTTAAAAAGACTATTATATTTATTATAACTTTAATTTATATATTTAATATAACTTATATCTTCACGGACAACTTGTTATCGGTGATTATTCTTTTTAAAAAGGATATTTAATCCCTACTTTAATTTTATTATTATTATTTAAATAATAATATCTATATATCACTATATAGTTTAGACTATGTCATCACCTATAAAAAATTCTATCATAAAAATATAATTACTTAGGTGTTGGGCGCTCGTGGTAATATTATTGTTAGTTTACTCAATCACTAGTCGTTGAACGTTCATATATCTAATTAAAACTTACCCCATCATAGATGGGCATATATGCTTCGCTGCATATTTTCTTATATTAATAAGATATCTATGCAATTCACCCAATTAATAAATTATTTCACTGATTAAAATGATAGCATTATTCTTTTAATAAAAATCTTTTTAGAAATTTATCTTTTATAGAAATAAATTATTCCATATAAAATGGTTCAATATATATTTCTATATAAGGGGACTCAAATTATATACTAATATTTTGGATGTATAGTTTTAAAGGAGAGATTTTAAAAATTTATTATTTAAATGATCTCAATTAAATGTAGTTCTTTTGTCATTCATATTATTTTTAATAGTTAAATATTTTTCATGCTCTATAAATATTTTAGTATAATTTTTTAAAACGATATATTTTCAATCTAAATAATTAAGGTATTTAGAACTATAGGCCGCCCCGGAGGGGCGGGAAAGGAAATTTATTAAAATAATCAATAAGTATTTTATAACTTTTTAATGATTTAATAGTTATTATTTCATTTTGTTCTATATATTTATATTCAATACCCTTTTTATTTAAAGTTCTATTTCTTATATTTTTATTTAAATTTACATTAAAATTATCTGCAATATTTTGCATAACATTAGATATTTCATTATCTCCCGCACCTAAGGTGCGGCCTTATTAATTTTTGAGATAATCTCATATATGATTTTATACTTTTTTTTCTTTATACACATAAAAATGACCATCTCCTTCTATTAAACCAGCTAAATAATGATAAAACTCATCATCATGTCCCGCTTCGCGGGGATTTATAAACTTATTCTCATTATTTTTAGTATATAATTTTCTAGATCCAGTTCCCGAACCTTGCTCAATTAAAACAGAAGCAATAATACAAACTAAAGCAGGTGGTAAACATCAAAAACTTATATTATTTAATCTAGCAAAAGCCATATCAGCTGCACCTAACATTATTGGTAAGAAAAAATTCCCGAATGAACCTATTAAGACAGGCATAACAAATAAGAAAATCATTCCTATTGCATGTCCTGTTACAAGCAGTAGAGTGACAAATAACTCCTTTTACATAGTTATAAGTTCTCTCTAAACCGTACGTGATAGTTTCCCATCATACGGCTTGCCAAAATTATTTAGCTAAAGACCAGGACCTAACTTTAAATTTAAAGGTTTACCCTGATGATGTTTTATATGACAAACTTTACAAAGTGGTATTTGTTTACTATTCATTTTAATCTGCCTATTAATTAAGTAATTCTTTGTTTTTATGTCTGATATTTTTCTTATATGATGCAATTCTATATTCTCATTACAGTTACATACCATACAACTAGCATCTAATAATTTATTAGTTCTAGGTAATATATAAACAGCTTTGTTTAATCACTCAAAAGGATTATCTATATTATCGGATCTCTTATTATACGTAAATATACGATGATGTTTTACATGTTTTATATTAGAAACCATGTTATCTAGATTGAAGTAAGTGTCTAAAACTCTTTCCCCTTGTTTGTTTACTTTTCATATATTAAGATTTTTACCATATTTTTTTATTACTTTTTTTTTCGTATTTAATTTATGTTTTCTCCCTAAGGTTAATACACAAGAATAATACATAATATAAAAGATTCTATTACGTAATTTAACATAATTTGTTGCTAACTTATAATAATTTAGTAAATTTCTAGCTATATGCAAGTAAGTATTAACAATTACACTATCTGATTCATGTATGTATCTACCTGAGCTTTTTGGTTCTCCAGTATAGTCCTTACAGAATTTATTCTCTGCTAGTTTTGTAACTAACTCTCTTATGGGAGCATTAATTTGAGATCTAGAGTTAGATAGTGATGGAGTTGTAGTTTTATTTACCAAAGTTTTCTTTAGTATTAGACGTTTCTTTGCCGGTGTAATCGATATATTATAATCTAAGAATTTAGCATATTTAGTTGTCGTTATAAGTGTTTTATTTTCATTTAATGTTAGACCTAAAGTTTTTAGATATTCCATTAAGCTGCTTTTTATTTTTTTACAATCATCTTTTGAACCAATAACTCCTAATAATATATCGTCCCCATATCTTACAAATTTTAGTCTTTTGTAATTAGGATCATTAGATACAAATGCTCTAATTTTTCCCGTCAATATGTCGGCTCTTAGTTTTTTTCTTTCTGATAACAGTGTTACCTTACTCAACTTTCTTGATACTTTTTTATATTCAGGATTTATTTTACGTCTTAAACCAACATTAAATGTTTCAGATAAATTTGTTAAGAATTTATCTACTGAATCTAATACAATATTTGATAATATTGGGTTTATTATTGATCCTTGAGGTGTACCTACTTTTGATTTAAAATAGGTACCATTTACATAATATCCCGCTCTTAATAATTTATAAACTAAACTTATAAATGACGGATCATCTATACGTTCTTTTAATTTATTAATAATTATATTATGAGGAATATTATCATAACATTTTGTAATATCTGATTGTATATATCAATTAACCGAGGTAAAATTATTACGTATATGTCTAATAGCATCATGACATCCTTTTCCCACGAATTCACTCATACCAGGATCAAATATAGCATTCAATACTATATACATAGCTTCTTGTACAATTTTCTCTCTTGGTGATCCTATACTTAATGGTCTTAATCCACCTTTAGGTATCTCTATTTTACAGGTTGGCTTAAATTTAAACTTACCCGTACCTATATCTTTAGATAGATTATTAAAATAATTTTTACTAATTCCATCTAGAGTTTCTTTGTCTATACCTGAAGTCATATTTCCTGGTTTTGATTTTATTATTCCATAGGCCGATTTTAAAACATCTATATCCTTGACAATATGAATTATATCCTTATTAATTAAATTTTTATCGTTTTGGTTGTCTTTAGCTAATTGTTCYAATTTCTTTAATCCCTCAGGAATAAATGCCTCAGAACTATAATTTCTATACACCTTCATTTGATTATGAGTACACATAAATCTCTTTACTACGAGTATTCCGTTACCTCCATCCTTTCAGATTTCAGGTAATCCCGAATTCTTAGTGTCTCCCCTTACTTTACTTAGGTTCTCCAGTTGTTCGCCATTATCTATGGTTACCTCAATTAATTTCGACTCATTCCTAACCTCAACGTAAAATTTAGAATGTAACTGAGCATTCTCCGAGTGAGAAGAGGGAAGTCATACCCTGAAACAACTTTGTAAGGAGTTCGTTAATCTAACCATATAAAGCTTAGCTACGGAGTATTCTTTCAAAACCGTTTTCACATATGCTATTTTCCCGCTGGGGTTAGCCCCCTTTTGGTAAATGTGATGCTTTACACAACTTATTACTAAGATCGAAATTATCGTGGCTAGTTTAATTACTAACAAGGAAGAACACCAATTAGACGGCGCACCGTTAAAAACTTGATTATTCCCATTTAAGTATTGTGGGTTAGGTCCAGATAACTCCATTCTTATTATCACTGACATTCCTGTAGCTACCATTGCTGATATTAATCCATATCCTAAATATAGTATTGCTATATCTTTATGGGATGTACTATACAATCAACGAGTTATATATGTCATATTTTTTACCATATATTTTTTATATTTTATTTTTAAACAAAAAGGTTACCATTATTATTACTTTACTTACCTTCATTATTTGAATAGATATTTGAAACTTATTTTTCTTTTAGGTAAGTTATATCTTATAGTTCAATGGTTAGAACATTACTCTTCTAAAGTAATTATTTGGGTTCGATTCCCAATGAGATAAGATATATTAATTAAGATAGATAATTCAACATTAATCTTATGTAATATAATGTTATTTTATTCACTACGGTTAAAAAGAAAAAATATAAATTAATCATTATTATAAAATACATATAAAATAAATAAAGATCCCGATTAATACTGATATAAATATTTAAAGGATAAATTTCAAGAAAAATATAAAAAGTATAGTATAATAGAATAGTATAAGGCCGCACCTTCGGTGCGGGGATATAATAATCTAATGATATATAAATAATTATATAAGTTGGGGATATAAAGTAACTAATCAATGATATATAATACCTAAGTAATATACAATAAGAGATATACCAATATATAAATAATGTTATAAGATATATGTCAATAAGATATAATATAGTTAATTATAAGATATTATATAGATGATATTTCAATCTTATATATAGGTGATGTTATTTTCATCATTTTTAACCTTATTAGTTTTTTCAACTTTAACCAATTCTACTACAATTAATAAAATTGATAGTAATAATAAAATATCATATAGTTCTATAATAGGACATTCTATATTATTAAATAGATTAGGAATATTAGTCTTAAGCTTTATATTAATATTATTTATAAATTCTATAAATATTATATCCTTAAAACCAGGATTTACATTATTTAATAATTGATTTAGTTTAACTTCTTATAATTTACCTTTAATAATCTTAATCATTTTATTAATTATAGGTTTATTAATATATAATACAAATACAATATATAAAAATACTTCGTTATTATCTCCATATTTAATATTATTAATATTAGCAAATAGTATAGGTTTATTATTATTTCCATTAGTTAATGATTTATTAGCTTTATATATAATTATAGAATTACAAAGTTATTCTTTATATTTATTAACTGGTTTACATAATAGATCATATAATGCATCAAGAGCTTCATTATTATATTTTTTAATGGGTGGTGTTGCATCTGCTATTATATTATTAGCTACTTATTTTATTTATTCTTTAACTGGTACTACTAATTTATCAGATTTATTAATATTTAATTCATTATCATCTAATAATAATCTTAATATATATTTTGATATATTATTAATAGCATTATTCTTTAAAATGGGATTAGCACCATTACATCGTTGAAGTATTGCGGTTTATAATTATGCTCCTACTTATATTACTGCTTATATTAGTATAGTAGCTAAAATATCTATTTCTTCTTGAATATTTACAAATGTTATATTTTTTAATTATCATATATTTATTATCTTTTTTTATTTATCTTTATTTATAGGTTCATATAAACCATTATATCAAATAAATATAAAAACTATATTAGCATATAGTGGATTATTAAATTTTGGTTATATAATATTATCTATTATAACTTATGATATTTCATTTTATATATATATAATACAATATACATTAACTCATTTAATATTATTTTTAAGTATATTAGCTGCTAGTCAATATATAAGTAAACCAATATCAATATGATCACCATTAATATATATACATCAATTAAAATTACCTAATTTAACATTAGCAATATGTATGATTTTAGCTTTATTTTCATTAATAGGTATACCTCCATTACCAGGATTTTATGCTAAATTATATATATTAATAAGTGCATTAGAAGATAATTATATATTAGAAAGTTTAATATTAATAGTTTGTAGTGTAATAGCTACATATTATTATGCAAATATAATTAAAGTATTAATAACTAGTAGAACAATAAAAGAGGTAGAAGGTAATATAAATAATACATTAGCATATATAATAGCTATAACAACATTATTATTGATATGTTTCTTTATCTTTTTACCATTTATTTCGGAAGGATTATATTTAATTACTATTTAATATGTTTACATTTTATTTATATTTAACACCTATTGTAGCATGTGCATTAATATTAATAAATTATTTAATATCTACATCTAATTCTTATATTGAAAAAGATGGTCCTTTTGAATGTGGATTTACTTCATATCAACAATCTAGATCAGCATTTAGTGTAGCATTTATATTAGTAGCTATATTATTCTTACCATTTGATTTAGAAATATCATCTATATTACCTTATGTTATTAGTGCTTATACTAATGGTATTTATGGTTTAAGTATTTTAATTATTTTCTTATTTACTTTAGTTATAGCTTTTGTTTATGAAATTAATTTAGGTGCTTTAAATTTAGAAAGACGTTATATTAATAAATTGAAAGTATTAAAAACTAGATTAATTTAAAATATATATTCATTTATAATTATTATTTACTTATATATAATCTAATATTTATAGGGATATATTTATATGAATATATTGATAGAATTTTTTAATTAATGTAAATAAATAGCATCTTTTAAGTAACCACTAAATAAAATACAGAATACATAAGCTTGTATCATAGCTATAGCAAATTCTAATATAGTTATAGCAATAACTCCAGCTAAAGGTATAAATCCACTAACAAAACCAAGAATAGAAGAGCTCATTAAATTAAGAATTAATGAACCTAATATTAACATTAATAAATGACCAGATAATATATTAGCTGATAAACGTAAACCTAATGATATAGCTTTAGAACTATATGATAAAGTTTCTATTAATACTAAAACTGGAACTAAAGCTAAAGGTGTACCAGTTGGTACAAATAAAGAAAAGAAACCTAATCCATGATTAACTAAACCAATAATAGTTAATCCTAATCATAAAGTTAAACTTAAAGATATTATAGCAACTATTTGTGCAGATATAGCAAATGAATATGGTATCATAGATATAACATTAGCAATTAAAATAAAGTTAAATAAAGTAAATATTAAAGGGAAATATATACCTCCACGTGAACCTACTTGACTTTTAACCATATTTAATATAGTATCATATATAGATAATATAACTATACCTCATCTATTTCAACCTAAATAAGTTTTATTTAATATAATATTATATCCATATATAATTAAACTAACTATAATTAAATATATTATATAATTAGATATACTTAATGTTATTATATTATTAATAGTTAATAAAGGTTTAATTTCAAATTGATCTAAAGGTGAAAAAAACATGAGATTATTTATATCCTTAATTACTTATATGTATTTAAGGTCTAAGTTAAATTTAGATTTTTATAATTTAATTATAATATTTCTAGCTAATAATAATCTTAAAATATTAGGTAATAAATATTTTGAAGTTATAAATATTAATATAGTTAATATCAATATACCAAAAGTTAATAAATGTAAAAAATAAAAGGGAACTAATTGTGGCATTAATAATAAATTAATTAAAGGGATAATTAATGTAACTATTTATCTTCAGATTGAAGGGATTTGAACCCCCATAGCCCTACACCCAATGTAGATACGTTACCAATTACGCAACAATCTGTTAGATATATCAAGATTAAGTTAAATTTAAATCTATATATAATTATATTAATCAAAGTATATTTATATCGACTTGAAATCAAATAGAACATTGAGGGAATTGAACCCTAAAAGAACTAATTTGCAATTAGCCTATTCAACCATGAATTACAATGTTCATTATGACAAACGTGACTCGAACACGTATTATAGTATTGGAAGTACCAGAGTTTAACCAATTAACTTATTGTCACTTAATATAATTATAAATTATAACCTATTAACTTATTATCACTTAATACCATTATAAATTATAACTTACCTAAAATTTAATATCCCTACACAGCATATATGAAAAAATAGTGTAAATTAAAATATATATTAAAATAAAATGTAAAGATATCCGTAGTTATAATCAGCTCTAAAGAACTAAACTTATCTAAGCAGCTAAACCGTAAATTAAAGGTATCCGAAGTTATAAGGAATAAGGCCGCCCCTCCGGGGCGGGCAAATCTAAGATATTAAACTAATCTAAGTAGCTAAACCGTAAATAAAAGTAATCCGTAAGGAGTAGTAAGAATTAAAAAGGCCGCCCCTCCGGGGCGGGCTAAGGAATTAAATATATATATACTGCGCAGAATGCGCGAAAAGAAATCTAACATAAAGAGTAATCCGAAGGAGTATTATGAATAAAAATTTAAATAGAGGTAACTAAACTTACCCGCGCAGCGAAAAGAATGCATATATAAAAGTAACCCGCAGGGCATAGTAATAAGGAAGGTTTAAATAGAAGGAATAAAACTTACCCGCGCATTCTGCGCGAAAAGAAATTTTACATAAAAAGTAATCCGAAGGAGTATTAGGAATTAAAAAGGCCGCCCCGGAGGGGCGGGCAAATAGAAAAGAAATGGCCGCCCCGGAGGGGCGGGTTACATAAAAAGTAATCCGAAGGAATAGTAAGAATGAATAAGGCCGCCCCGGAGGGGCGGGCAAACCTAAGGAATAAAACTTACTAGCGCCGCAGGCAAAAAGGAAATTAAAAATAACATTATCACCGAAGGTGTATTATAGGCTAAATAATAAAAAAGAAATAAAAATGGCCGAAGGCCGGGCCGAAAAATCTTAGATTTTTCTAGCCAAGTGGCAGTTTTATACACTTCTAATTACCTGTATCATCTTATATCTTTATCTTTGATCACAAACTTATTTATATATACATACTTATTATTCCTATTTATTATATTATTTCTGGTTTATCATATTACTTCCATTTATTTATCCACCCACGAAAATAGCCCAGCAAAGCTGGGCGATAGCCACCCTGTAGGTGGCCATTAGAATTTTCGACTTATTATTATCTACCTCATTTTATTTATATCTATATATACATTATATATATCCCTTATATATTTATCATTCTATTCCCGCACCGAAGGTGCGGCCTATTGATAACCCTATTTCTCACGCCCGCCTTTTTATATCTTTGATTCTTATATTTCTTTATCATTCTATTACATATTTATATATTTATTATATTCTGTCTATTATACATTTAACTTATTGTATTATATCATTCTATTATATATTTATATATTTATTATATATCATTCTATACCATATTACTCCCTCTTCCCGCCCCTCCGGGGCGGCCTTATAATATATCTCTACCTACATATGAATATATTTATTCCCGCACCGAAGGTGCGGCCTAATATTTATATAGAAGAAAACTAATTACATACTATATTAAATACATTGATTGAATACTAAATAAATATCTTATATTATACCTGAAATAATATATATTGAATTTATATTATTATACCTGATAAACTTATATTTATATCTAAAGATTTTAAGTAATTAAGACCCTTAATATTAGATAACCCTGAATAAAATTTAGTTCTAATATTATACCACAAAATTCAATATTAACTTTTATTTATCTAAGATCACTATAACTAATTTACTAATTAATTACATTATATTAGTTATGTTAATTATATTAAAGACTTAAGATTTATTTCATTTAGATTATTATATTTCATTTCGGGTGATTTTCTTTATATTCATTTGTTTTAAAAGTATTATTTTATATCCGTTAATTATCTATCTTAATGGTTAAATTTAATACTTGAACTATTATACATTTAACTTATTGTATTATTACATATTTTTACTCTTTTATACATATCTTTATCTTTATATATTATCATTCCATATCATATTTTATCCTTCAACCCCCTAAAATTCTCATTTTAGGTGAGACTTAGATCTTATTTATAACATATATCTATCTACATATTATTCTTTTTTAGACCTTATACTATTTAAATCTATATACATATCTTTATCTTTATTATTCACTTATATATATATCTATATACATATCATTTCTATCTTATTTCTATTTTTTATATCCCGCCCCGGAGGGGCGGCCTTTTATATTCATTAGATTATTATCCCTTATTTATTATATCTATCTATACCATTTTAATCCCCACACCTTTATTTAATAAAGATGGAACTATTTTTATATTTATTTTATACCTATATTTATATAAAACCTTATAATAATATATATCTATATAAACATATCATTATTTATATATTATTTATATATTAAGATATCTCTATCTTATTTATTTATTTATTTTTATTTAACCACAATGGGATTCGAACCCATATAAATACTGTGAAGTAGTATTATCATAACCAATTAGATCATATAGTCAAAATATCGTATTGAGGAATCGAACCCCACACCTTCCGATTACAAAACGGACGCTATGCCTGGTTAGCTTATACGACTAAGCTTAAGAAAGGAATTGAACCTATATTAGATACATATGAGGTATCTGTTCTAACCATTGAACTACCTAAGCAAAGGATAACTACTGAGAATTGAACTCAGATAAATTGCGCCACATACAATTGTTCTACCTTTGAACTATAGTTATCATATTGAGGAGAGACTGAATCGAACAGTCGCAGCACAAAGGCACTAAAGTTACAATTTAGCTCTAATTACCAACATTAGAATCTCCCCTTTATTACGGTTAATAGGAATCGAACCTACACGATATTAATCCTAACATTTTAAGTGTTATATGTCTACCATTTCATCATAACCGCATTTTATATATAATTAGTTTAATGAGAATCGAACTCATATTTATCGATTATCAATCAATCTCTCTACCATTGAGATATAAACTAAATAAATGAATAAATTTATAAATCCCGATCAGGTTCCCCTAACCGAACCGTATTTCAACTTACAGCAAGTCCTTTAAATATAAACTCAATAAGTAAAAATTAAATTTCTTGCTGTTGATGAGTGGTTAGTACGAAGTAGCAAAAAATTTCACCGTAACTCTATTGTTTACGATTACTAGCAATTCCTCCTTTATGTAACCGAATTTCAGATTACAATCCATAAATGAAACTATGTCTTTTTCTTAATATTTAATTTAACTTAATATTATTAATTTAATTGTTATTAATATTGTAACACGTCGATAGCCCATCTCATTAGGGTCATCATGATTAGTCTTCAACCTCTACTTCCTATAATTTTACAATTATACTTATCTTTTTATTAGAAAAGGGTTACGTTCATTCAATAACTTAATATTAAACCTCACGGCATGAACTGACGACAACGATGTAACGCCTGTAAAATATTCAAGAGATGGTAAGGTTTTTGGAGGATCATCCAATTAAATGACATGTTCCACTGCTTGGGACTACAACCGTCTAATGTCTTGTATTTCACCCTTGCGAGCGTACTAGTCAGGCGGAATACTATTCATTTTCATTTTTCTTTTATTGTATTCATAGTTTACTGCTACGACTAAATGGGTATCGAATCCATGTCGCTACCGTAGCCTTCATCTCACAACGTCAATAATTTTAAGTAATCTCTTTATAGTCTTAATGTTTTCTTTGGATTTTATCCCTCTAACTTTAATTCTTATTACCCTTTATTATTCTATATTTTTTATACGTTCTACAGATCCTTTAAGCCATTCTGATCAATGCTTGCCCTCTATGTCTAACCGCAGCTGCTGGCACATATTTTAGTTAGGACTCTTTCATAATTAGTATCATTATTACTATTATTTAGAAATTTATAGTTTATCTTTTATTAATTCTTTTTTTTTAATATTTTTCTCGTAGATAACTTGATCAGTCGTTAGACCATTGTCAAAGATTCCCCACTGCTGCTCTTTATAAGAGTTGATTTATATCAATGTGACCGTTCTGACGTTTATCATCGGCTTCAGTTCCATGGCTAGAAATATCTATTACCTACATCTGTATAAGATTTTTTAAATATCTTATAATACTCACCTTAACGCTAAATTTATTAACTTGCATGTGTTATGTCTCTACATAGCATTAGATCTGAACCAACATCATGTTCTCTTTATTTTAATAATTTTTTAATTAAATTACTCAGAATTGAACTGAGATACATCCATTATGAGTGGATTGCTCTACCATTGAGCTATAATTCATATATGCAATAAATAGATTTGAACTATTATAATAAAGGCATGAGCTTTATATGTTACCAATTACATTATATTGCTTACCTCTTTTTATTATTTTATGACATAGTAAGAATCGAACTTACATAATAATATTCGTAATATTATACACTAACCATTATGTTATATGTCAATCGGATAACCAGCGAATCGAACGCTGATAGCTATTTAAGCAACTACGTAGCAAGTAGATTAGTTTACCAATACCGAGTTATCCTTCGTATCGCATCAGACTCGAACTGACATCTCTTATAGTGACATTATAAGGCTTTACCTTTAAGCTACCAATACTCTCTGAGTCGATATGATTCGAACATATATAAACCTAGCTCAAATCTAGGTGACTTGCCAATTAGTCTACAACTCATAAGCTTATTTTTATATCTTACCTATATATGAATATATTTTATACATTAAATTACTTCCTTCTCATATTATATCTAATATATAATTCGGAAATAAACCAAAGAATATTGTTGGTAATATTAATGATCACATTAAATAACTTTCTCTATAAGTACAATCTGATGTTAATTTTATATATGGTGTTTTTATTCCTCCCGTTAATCTATTTGTTATTTTCATTTGATATGAAGCTGATAATAATACTGATAATGTAGCTAAAGCACCTAATATTGGTGCTCTATTTATTGAACCAGTTAAAGATAACATTTCTCCGATAAAATTTAAAGATAATGGTGTACCTGTATTACAAAAACTTAATATTATTAAATATACAGCTAATAATGGCATATAAGTTAATAAACCTTGATAATAATATATTAATCTATTATGATATCTATCATATAAAATACCACCAACTATAATAAATAAACCAGGAGATACAAAACCATGAGCTAAAGATAATATTAAACTACCTGATATACCAGTTAAAGTATTAGATAATATACCTAATATACATACAGCCATATGAGATATAGAACTATAAGCTATAATAACTTTTAGATCTGTTTGTCTTAATGTTATTATTGATGTATAAATTATAGTTATAACACATAAAACATATATTAAAGGTGTATATAAAATAGCAGCATCAGATAATGTAGGTAATATTAATCTAATTATAGCATAAATAGCTAATTTTAATATAACTCCAGCTAATAAAATTGAACCAGCTAATGGTGATTCTGAATGAACTACAGGTAATCAAGTATGTACTGGAGCTAAAGGTGTTTTAACAGCGATACCTATAGAAATAGCTAAAAATAAAATACATTGTAAATCTATAGATAAAACTAATAAACTAGTAGCTTGATAATCAGTATTATTTAATAAAATTTCATATATAGCTATAGCTAATAACATAAATAAAGATGAAAATAATGTATAAATTAATATATAATCAGCAGCTTTATCTTTATTAGTAGCACCATATAAACCTATCATAATAAATAAAGGAGCTAAAGATGCTTCAAAATAAATATAAAAAGAAGTCATATCTTGACACATAAAATTAATTAATAAAATAATACCTAAATTAAAAACTAATTCAAAGAATAGTGTACTCTTTATATTATTTCAATTAGATATAATAGATAAAGGTATAAGATAAGCTGTTAATAATATTAAAATATCAGCTATACCATCAGTTGTATAAAATACATTTATTTCTGATCAATCATATAAAGTAGGTATAGCTAATAAACCACTAGCTATTAAAATTATATGTTTAGATAATTGATTAAATAATCTTGAACTTAAAGATGTAAAAGAAGATAAAAATAAGTAAATAAAAGTCATTAATTTATATTGAGATTTTAAACATTAATATGACTAAAGGGATTTGAACCCTTAAATTATTAGACCTAAACTAATTGCGTTTACCAATTTCGCCATAGTCATATACGGATGCAACATGATTCGAACATGTGGACTATTAAGTCTTAATAACTCAAGTATTACGCTTTAAACCACTCAGCCATACATCCTTACCTAAATATATTTTAAAACTTATATAGTTGAAGAATATTTATCAAAGGTATGATAATGTAAAAATATGCAATTAGTTTTAGCAGCTAAATATATAGGAGCAGGAATATCAACATTAGCTTTAGGTGGATCATCAATAGCTATAGCTTTAGTTTTCGTAGCTTTAATTAATGGTACATCACGTAATCCTTCATTACGTTCAACATTATTTCCTCAAGCTATTTTAGGATTTGCATTAGCAGAAGCTTGTGGATTATTTGCTTTAATGATAGCTTTCTTATTATTATATGCAGTTTAATATTCATATAAAAGTTATTAGATTAGTGGTAAAATCATAGTTCTTACACAACTAAAACATAGGTTCAATTCCTATATAACTTATAAGAGTATAACTTAATGGTAAAGTATTTGTCTTCAACACAAATAATAGTAGTTCGATTCTACTTACTCTTGATTTGCTTTTGTAGCTTAAATGGTAGAGCATTCGCTTGAAGCGCGACTAGTGTAAGTTCAATTCTTTCCGAAGGCATAATGAGTTAATAGTCTAATGGTTAAGACATTTACCTTTTAAGTAATTTATATTGGTTCAATTCCAATTTAACTCAATAAAAATTTTATATATCAATATTTTATTTTATTTTAATGACTAATTCTATAAGAGGTTATATACAATTACATCCTTTTCATTTAGTAAGCCCTTCTCCTTGACCTTTATATACTTCTTTTGTTTTAATGAATTTAGCTTTAACTATTGGTTTAACAGCTCATAATTATATAAATAATAATTATTTTATTTTATTAAATATTATAAGTATTTTATATGTATTAACATTATGATTTAAAGATGTTATAGCAGAAAGTACATATTTAGGAGATCATACTAAAGCTGTTAAAAATGGATTAACACAAGGTTTTTATTTATTTGTAATTAGTGAAATATTAATATTTGCTTCATTATTTTGAGCATATTTACATTCATCATTAAATCCTACTATGGAAATAGGTATGTCTTGACCTCCTATTGGTATAGAAGCTATATCACCAAGTGAATTACCTTTATTAAATACAATAATTTTATTAGCTTCAGGTGTAACTATAACTATGGGACATCATGCTTTAATTAATAGTAATAGAAAAGATACATTATATGGTTTCATATTTACTACATTATTAATTGTTATATTTGTTATATTACAAATATTTGAATTCATGTTTTCTGAATTTACTATATCTGATGGAGTATATGGTTCAACATTTTATGCATTAACAGGTTTACATTTCTTTCATATGAATAGTATAGCAATAATGTTAATGGTATGTGTATGAAGAATATATAATTATGATTTTACAAATAATAGTCATGTATTTATAGAAATGACAGTTATATATTTACATGTATTAGATATATTATGATTATTTATATATATAATATGTTATTGATGAGGTTCATAAATATATTCATATAAAAGGCCATCCCTCCAGGTAATATAATTTAATTGTATTTAAACTAATATAATGGTCCAGGTTTACTTATAAAAAATCCCAATTAATACAGATATATGAAGGAATGAATAAGGCCGCACCTTCGGTGCGGGAATAAGATATATAAATGATATAATATGATATAAATGATATGAGTATATAAAAGATATAATAAATTCAGATATGATATAATATATAATAATATATAAATATATAATAATAATATATAATAATATATAAATATATAATAATAATATAGTAATATATAAAGAAATAATAACCTAATGAATAAGTAATATAAAAGGCCACCCCTCCGGGAGTAAGATATATAAACAGGAAAGTAATAAATATATATAATAAGATATATAAACTCGAAAGTAATAAATATATAAAAGAATATAATTTACCATAAAGATAAATAAGATAAAATATATATATATAATAATATATAAATGATATGATATAATAATATATAAAAGATATATAATAATATATAAATGATATGATATAATAATATATAAAAGATATATAATGGCTATATTATTACCATCTTTAATCTCCAGCAAAGCTGGGCCATTAACGATAAAGATAAAGATAAATACATATGTATATAATTATATGAAATAAAAATATAAACTCATTAGTAGGTTTTAGATAAAATAATAAATGATAAGATATTTATATTTGAATTCATGTTTTCTGAATTTACTATATCTGATGGTTTTAGATAAAATAATAAATGATAAGATATTTATATAAACATAAAAGGCCGCCCCTCCGGGGCGGGAGTAAGATATATAAACTCGAAAGTAATAAAATATAATTTACCATAAAGATAAATAAGATATATATTAGTAGTAAGTAGGGATAAAAATAAGATATAGTAAGTAAAAATCAATTATCTCTAAAGGAAATGACTAAAAAGGGTAGGATAATGATATCATATTAATAGTAATCCTTAAAATATTCATTTTAGGGTAAAAATAGAAATAAGTAATTAGAAGAAGGTATATATTATCTACATATTTGTTATAATTAAAATATATATACTTAATTATATCAATAAAAGGAGAGTTAAATATGATATTTTAGGTATATAAACTATTCAGTTAATTTAGGTAAAATAACAAAAGCTACTAGAAAGGTAAATTAAAAGGAATTATTAAATATAATTATATATCCAACTTTATAAATTATTGCTACAATTAGCTATTGAGTAATTAATGAGATCATAGAATCAGTTATAGGATTAAGTTTATTAGTATCATATTACAGATTGAGATTAAATATACTATAATAAGGCCGCACCGGAGGTGCGGGAGAGATATGAAATAAAGAATAAGGCCGCACCTTCGGTGCGGGAGATAATATAACCCCGAAAATTATATATTTGGGGGAGGGATAAAAATAAGATAGTAACTTGGATATCTTCAGCAATTAATTATATAAGGTAAGTAAAAATCAATTATCTCTCTACATATTTGTTATAATTAAATATACTTAATTATATCAACCTTATTATATTATACCTATTATTTATCTATATCATATATAAGGCTAAATATCGATAAAAGAATATCATTTACTGATATGATATTATAAGATGATAAATAGAAATAAAGGGTAACCTAGATGGTGTATATAATAAATAGAAATAAGGATAAATGGCCCAGCTTTGCTGGGCGATAGCCACCCTGTGGGTGGCCATTAAAATGATCAATAGGCCGCACCGAAGGTGCGGGATAAATAAAAGATTAATATAGGAAACTAAATATCTACAATTATATAGATTTGTTATATTAAATGTATAATCTATATATATTTAACCTATATACCTCAAAATTTAATTTGAGGTGTGATGGTAGCCTAGATGATATATATCAGGCCGCCCCTCCGGGGCGGGAAGTTGTAATAAAGATAAATGATAGCCACCCTGTGGGTGGCCATTAAATAAGATCATATCTATGATGGTTGTAAACCATATAATTAAAATAAAGTAAAAAGGGTTAACAAATATAGTAAATAGTAAATATTATAAGTTAAATTTTAGCCTTATCATTTTTATATATAAATTAATAGATATATGAATCAGTAAATCTTTGCCCGCACCTTCGGTGCGGCCTTATTTAAATTTATGACAACCGATTAATATAAATTAATGATAACTTTTCATATATTTATTGTTAGTTAACAAATATAGTAAATAGTAAATAACTTAAATATATGGTCACACTTTGTGAGGTAAATATATTGCGAGTAATATTAATTTCTTTATATATGATTCTTTAGGTATATAAACTATTCAGTTAATTTAGGTAATTATTATATATCTACTATAAATAAATAGATTAAATAGGAGGTAATATTATAACTTTTAATGAATTTGTAAATTTAGATAATTATTATATATCAACTATAAATAAAAAGATTAAATATACTATAATAATATAGTCTAAATAATAATAGAGATATGAAATAACAAATATAATAACCCCGAAAATTCTATTTTCGGGGGAGGGATAAAAATAAGAAAATAAATAGTATAAATACGAAAAGATAAATAAGTACCCATAAAATT